ATGAAATATATATTCTATATAGATAGAGTCAAAACCTATCGGAAGGTCCTGAATTAGACCAATGGAATTCTGTCTGCTATAATAATAACTAAAAAAGCACTTCTGAATTGATCTCATCCTTTAATAATTTGAATTTTTATTTGTTGAGTAATAACTTAATCCTTCAATAAAATACTCTTTGTAGAAATAGCAATAGATATTTCAACCCATTCTTTTTGATTACGAAAAAAAAAATTATACATTAGTTCCTGAATAATGCCACGTTATCCCTATTAATATAGGAAATAAGAAAAAGATCTTTTTTTTTTTTCGTTCCTATTCTTCTTTCTGAAAAAAAAAGGGGGGGTTTCAAAAAAAGGATTATTTCGTTCCTGATAGTCATTTTTGAATCTGTGGATAGGAGTATACTCTGAATCGGAATCGTGGGTAGTACTGCTTGATCATTTCTACTAACTTAAAGCCCCAATTACTATTCTTTTTATGTTATGTAAAAATTCCTTTTGGATAATTTACATAAAAAATCTCCATTACTAATCCTTTATGTATTTTGGTGTTCCTAACCATCCACTGATTTTTGCTCAATCACCCGTTATGGTAATACATAGAAACGATAGTGAAAACTCTATGTGGTTGATCTTTTGAGTTGAGCCCGCTTCAAGCCAGGATGACTAATCAACCAATCTTGGGGTAAAAGTCTTGCTTATATTTACTTTTTTTTTTATTCTTGTACGTAGGAAATGAGACTCAATCTTTTTACTGCTAATTTCTAAGCTGTTTTCTTTCACTCATACAACTATCTGATTTAGGTCATCAAACTGAATGATGAATAAAAAAAGGAGATATCTATTCAATTTCTTTTCGAAAAAGAAAGGAATAAAGAAAAGTTTCTTTTTAACGAATCGCACGTAGAGATATTGATAACACACAAAGGGTTAATGGTATTTCATAACTAATCGATTGAGCAGCGGCTCGTAGACCACCTAAAAAAGAATATTTATTATTTGATCCATATCCTGACATAAGGAGTCCAATGGGAGCAATACTGGAAATGGCAATCCATAAAAAAACACCGATATTGAGATCAGATAAAACAAGGTGATAACTAAAAGGAATTACTGAATAACTTAGTAAAATTGATATAACTGCTATGGATGGTCCTATACTGAATAAACTAGTATCTCCTCTAGATGGAAAAAGATTCTCTTTGAAAATAAGTTTTGTCCCATCTGCTAAAGCTTGAAGAATTCCCAAAGGACCGGCGTATTCGGGACCAATACGTTGTTGTATTCCTGCAGATATTTCTCTTTCTAACCACACAATTACGAGTACACCTATTGTGATTCCCAATACAAGAGTCAAAATAGGGAAAAACATCCCTATGATTCCATAGACTTCTTTTAAAGATTCCAATCTAGAAAAAGAATTTATATCTTGTACTTCTGTTGTATCAATTATCATTTTAACGATCAACTTCTCCCATAATGATATCTATGCTACCTAGTATTGTCATAATATCGGCCAATTTCATTCTTTTAACTAACTGAGGAAGAATTTGCAAATTGATAAAACCAGGTGGACGAATTTTCCACCTCCAAGGAAAACCACTCTGATCTCCTATTAAAAAAATTCCCAATTCTCCCTTTGGGGCTTCAACTCTTACATAAAGTTCTTGCTTCGGTAATTCAAAAGTAGGAGAAGGTTTTTTACTAATGAATCGATATTCAAAATCATTCCATTCTGGATCCCTTTCTCTAGCAAAGCATCGGGTTTCTAAATTCTCATAGGGTCCCCCTGGAATTCCTTCCAGAGCCTGTTGAATAATTTTTATCGATTCCCTCATTTCAGCGATTCGGACTAAATAGCGAGCTAATGAATCTCCTTCTTTTTGCCAATGGATTTCCCAATCCAATTCGTCGTAACATTCATAATGATCAACTTTACGAAGATCCCATTGGAGTCCGGAAGCTCGTAGCATTGGTCCCGATAAACCCCAATTTATTGCTTCTTCTGGACCAATAATGCCTACCCCCTCAACTCGTTCTAAAAAAATAGGATTTCGCATAATAAGTTTTTGATATTCAGAAACCGCTGTTAAAAAATAATCACAGAAATCCAAACATTTATCTATCCATCCATAAGGTAGATCGGCCGCTACTCCTCCGATACGAAAATAATTATGCATCATTCTCATACCGGTGGAAGCTTCGAATAGATCATATACTAATTCTCTTTCTCTGAAAATATAGAAAAAAGGAGTCTGTGCACCAATATCTGCCATAAAGGGGCCAAGCCATAACAGATGAGAAGCTATACGACTCAACTCTAACATAATTACTCTAATATAACTGGCTCTCTTAGGTACTTGAATGTTTCCCAACTGTTCTGGTCCATTTACGGTTATTGCTTCTGTGAACATAGTAGCTAAATAATCCCAACGTGTTACATAAGGCAGATATTGTATAACTGTTCGATTTTCCGCAATTTTTTCCATTCCTCTGTGTAAATAACCCAATATTGGTTCACAATCAATAACATCTTCGCCATCTAGAGTAAGGATGAGCCGAAGAACACCATGCATTGATGGGTGGTGAGGTCCCATATTGACTATCATGAGGTCTTTTCTTGTAGTTGTTACATTCATAGGTTATTCCTCGATTCATTCTTTCATGAATTGCTGAAAATGAAAAGAAGTTCATTAAAATTCAAGATCTAATAAAAAAAGAAAATAATTCAAATTCCTTTTTCAATTAACGAGTTTTTGATTCCCGAATATCCAGCTGACTAATTAATTCTTTATAACGTACTCTATTTTTCTTTGACAAATAAGAGAGCAGTCGTTGGCGTTTTCCCAGGATTTTACGTAGACCTCTCTGAGATAAATAGTCTTTTCTGTGCAATTCCAAATGTGAAGTCAGTCTTCGTATCTTATTGGTGAAATGAAATACTTGAAATTCAACGGACCCCCTGTTTTCTTCTTTTTCTTCTTGTGAAATAACTGAAATGAATGAATTTTTTACCATAAAACGGATTTTCTATCCTCTTTTTTTTTTAATGGATTTTACTGATCAGTAAGAATAATGCTAGTCATTTTAATTTGGTATACACAATAATCTTAATTTCTTTATGAACTCCTAATTTTATCAAATAAAATTAATCAATCCAATTTTCTTTTCAATTTTATTCGTATAGGAATAGGAAAGGATGATATATTTCTACATTTAGAAAAGATACAAAATTTTGGATCGAATCTAATAATAAAATAAAAAATAAGAAGATTCCGTTAATCATTTATAGATCTATTGGATATTGATACATGCATTGAATTCGTAGTCATGTATGAGACTGGAAGGTAAGACAATACATGGGTGCAACTATTTGTTTCATATACCATACATATATGGTACAGAATATATATGAAAAACGCATCATTAACAAATTTGCAATCGCGGATACATATTTATCCTTATCATACTGAAGCGGCTCCCATTATTGGTATCAAACCAATATCGATTCATACAAGATAAATCTTCTAATCGAGAATTAGGCCAAAGAACGAACTTTAATTTAATTAGTTTCTTTTTATCAAAATGTTTTCTTTTATCCAAAACAAAGTTTTTTACGTTGTTGCAAAATACTGGATTTTTATGAATACCATCTCTCTTCCGTGAATTGAAACAAATTCGAATTCTTAATTCTCTACGTCCTTTATTGGATAAAACTTTTTCGGGAACAAAGAACAAATCATAATGATTTTTGTATCTATTTTCAGCCATTCTTTGATGTCTTTCAATGGATTTATCCAAATTAATCTTAGCAATATAACTTTTTTCTCGGTATCTTTGATTAATTTGGGGCTTACTCTTATGAACCAATGAAATATTTAGACTTTGGTACATAATAAATTGTCCGTCATTTTTTATAGACAAACGAACTGGTTCGATAATTAATATACCCTTTTTCATTAATTCTGTAAGAGTTAAATCCTTTTGAATCATCAGAATATCTAAACTCATTTCTCCCCTTTGAATAGAGGATATAGCAATTTCTCTTGGATTTATCAGTCTAAGTAGGAGACAATATACTTTGATATTATTGATCATTCTTTGATTTAAAGAATCATCCCATCTCAATTGAAAACGTAAATACCTTTTTAGGAAGAAATCAAGTTCTGCTTCCGTGTTGCTCTTATATTGCTTTTTCTTTATACGTTTTTTCATATCTGAGCTTGCATAATCTTCTTCAATATCTTTTTCTTGCTTTGAGAGAAGTGATCCAAGGTTCGCTTGATTTTGTGCATCTGATTCAAGATTATCTCGACTTGCGGATTCTTTTTCTTCTTGATTTCGATTCTCTAATTCAATCGATTTTTTTTCATTCGAAAATAGAAAAAGATCCCTTTTGTTCTTTCTAGTGATGTTTTTATTTTCACTACCATTTTCATTAAAATTTAAAAGAAGTAGTTGGATTGGTATGATCCACGGTCTCATAATATATGTATTATAAAGCAGCACAAATTCTGGAAAGAACCAAAGTTTCAGATTCGATATGGGACGACTTAGTATTTCTTCATTCATTCCCATCCAATCAAAAAGGTCTTTTTTTTTGTTGGATGCCATAATTCCTCTATTTTGGGAAATTTTAAGATAAAAAAGACCTTTTTGATCCATTTTATCAATTATTTGATAATTATTAATCCCAGTCTTAGTATTTTTATTACCATTGGTATCGATATCGATCCAGGACTCAATATCGACTTTATTTCGAAGACAAAAATCGAAAATTCTCCAATCAAAATATTTTCTATCTGTAAATTTATCCAGATTCATAATAGCATTATCTTCTAAATTAATAGGAATAATACCTCCTGTCATATCAACGAATTTACCCCTTTTATATATCTTATTGTAATTATAACAAATCTCTTGTTTATTATTTAAACGTAATGGTGATACATAAATATGTGAATCCTTCTTTTTTTCATAATTAATCGATTTATATGAAAAAAGGTCATATCTATAGTATTGTTGAAAGTTATATTTTGAATTTGGTAATGAATTTGATTCAAAATCATTTAATTTTTTGTAATTAATTAATATTAATCGATCTTTTTCATCTGAATGCCTTTTGTTTAAATCTTTATTTTGCACTATACGGGTTTGATTGAATCTATTTCGCCATTTGTGTGGTACTAATCGATACCATCTAATCGGAGATAAATCATATTGATAATGAACCCTTAACCATTTTTTCCATTGAATCATTCCCGAATTCCAAATATTTTTATGTTTTAATTCAGAATGAAAAATTCCTTGTGTTTCAAAATAATCCTTTATTTTATTCTTAAGAATAAAATTCTTAAGAAAAAGAGATGTTCCGTGATATTGAAGGACATATCTTAACTTATACAAGTTACGAATTTGCGTTTGACATAATTGGTAAAATACATATGCTTGTGAGAATGAGGATAAAAAAATCTTTGATTTTTTATTACTAATATCCGAAATTGATTTTTTTATAGTCCAAATAAAACGAATTGTATTTTTATTTGTTTTATCAATTTTTTCTTTATTTCTTTCATTATTGTAAATGTATTTATCAATCATTTTTTTTGAATTATCAAAAAAAAGTTGTGTAGTGATCCTCGGAATATTAATGATACAGAGAAGTATATCTATGTATATCCTTTCAATTAAAAATTTGAAAAAAGAATATGATTTATGGATTAATCGAACATTTTTTCTTTTGAATTTCTGCCAAATATTTTTTATTGATGCTAATAGTTTAGTAGGATAACTTCTTTTATTATAACTAATATTTATATTGATTTCCGGAGTTAAAAATCCTTTCTTCTTATCTTTTGTAATTTTTTCTATTTGATTCCTGATTGTGCTGGTTCTATCAGCCAGATCTTTCATTTTTTTTTCTGTCAAATTCATAAATAGAATTTGAATGGACGATTCATTAATCATCCCATTACTGATTATCCCATCTTTTTCTTTTTTAGTTTCACTCAATTCATATATTTCTCTTAATCCAAATAATTGAATTGGGTTTCTTTTTGAAAGTTCTTTTATTATTCCTTTTAAAAATAGAATGTTTTTCATGACCCATTTTTTTCTTTCTTTTGAAAGGTTTAAAAAAAAATGGATTCTTTCTTTTAAAACCTGTATAACTAAAAAAGAATTCTTTTGCAATTTGAGAATTTTTTTTCTGAGTTCTTTAAAAATGGGTTCAAAAAATGAACCTTGTTTTCTGGGAGAACCAAAAGGAAGTTCAGTTTCCATTCCCCAAACTGTTAAAAAACAAAAATCGTTTTTTTGCCCTTTATTTCTCAGCGGATCTTTCTGGGGGGGTGACACCTTAGATCTGTGCCAAGGTTTAAGGCAAAAAGGAAATAGGATCTTTATCTGAATACCGTCTGTCAACCAATTTTTTGGAAATTCGGTTTCTGATAATTGAACACCATTATAGGTGCATTTAACATGCATTTCTCTATTCCAATCTTTTAAGTCCTCGGACCACTCGGGAAATTGAAATAATAACATACGGGCTATATTTTTAGCTATTATCAATGAAGGGAATAGAATATATTTTCTAAGAAAAGATTGGGTTACTAATAGGGATCCTCTTATTACTTGAGCAAATAAAATGCTATCCCAGGCTTCCGCTATTTCTATTCGTGCTTTCTCTTCTCTTTTGTATTCTTCTCTTTTTTCTTCCTCTTTTTTTTTCTCACTTTCTTTTGTCTTTTCCTCGGTATAATCCGAAATTATTAATTCTGTTGTTTTTTTATACATCCAGTTTTTCAAAATGAATTTTATCATCCCGGAGATATCAAAAGAAAAAAGGGGTTTGTCTATTCTGTCCAAAAAAAGAGTAGAATGCACATTTGCTTGAAACAATTCACAAGTAACTGTTTTACGTCTTTGAGCACGCATAGAGCCTTTGATTATGTCTCGACGAAAATCCGATTGTTGTGAATAACGTATCAAAGCCACTTCGTCGGCTTGATCAGGATTATTAGTATTTTTGCTATTAGCATCAGTATTTTGCTGGTTATCAGTAAAAATCACTACACGTTTGGCTTTTCTTGAACGAATCTGATGATCCTCTGCCACGTTTTCTTCGTTTTCTCCCTCCTGTTGTTCCAAATCGTTGATTAATTTGTATGACCACGGAGGAACTTTTTTACTTATTTCTTTTATTCCAATAGATTTTTTTTTAATTCTTTTAGTCTTGGGCTCAGTTATAACTGCGTTGAAGAAAATTTTCAAAATTTTTATTTGATCTTCTGAATTAATTCTTCCTTGTTCAGTTTCTAGGAATGGAAATAAATAAAGTTTTTTTTCTGTTGATAATGAATTTCTATCAAATGCATCTATTTGTTTTTCCAAGTTTTCTTGATCAGTATTAAAAAGTATAACATGAATCTTATTTATCCAACCTGTCTCGATGTAATTTTTTATGGAAATTTTATTTAGGATTGGGGATGAAAAAAAA